ATTTGAAAATGCTGTACGAAATGAAATGGCACAATATTTTTTTTATACATGTCCAAGTGATGGAAAACAAATAATATCTTTTACATATCCACCTAGTTTATCGACTTTTTCGGAAATGATAGAACGAAAAATGTCTTTGTACACGACAGAAAAATTATCCCATGTGGATCAGTATCATTATTGGGTTTATACCAATGAGCAAAAAAAGTACAACTTGAACAATGAATTAATAAGTCGAACAAAAGCTCTAGAAAAAGAAAAGGGATTTCTTGCTCTAGATATGCTCGAAAAAAGGACCAGATTATGCAATGATGAAAACGAACAAAAATACTTGCCCAAAACGTATGACCCCTTTTTGAGGGGACCATATCGTGGAACAATAAAAAAATTCTATTCACATATGATCATGAATGATTTAATCACTTCTACAGATACGGAGGATTCCATAGAAATCAATTGGATAAATAAGATTTATGGGCTACTTCCTAATAATTCTAATTATTCCAGAAAATTTGAACATCAAAAGAATCCGCCTGATAGGGAATCATTACTGAATTATATTGGTAATTCCTTAACCTCAATCAAAGAATTTCCTTTTGAGCCTGCACCCATTTTGCATTTTAAAAAATATTCTTTATTGAGAGAGCAAACAAGAATTGATTTTGAAAATCAAACAAAAGCTTTAAAATGGGTATTCGATGTAATTACAACTGATCCAAACGATCAAACAATAATTAGAAATAAATCTATTGGAATAGAAGAAATCCATAAAAGGGTTCCTCGGTGGTCATACAAATTAACTGATGATTTGGAAGAACAGGAGGAAGAAAATGAGGAAGAATCTAAGGAAGATCATGAAATTCGTTCAAGAAAAGCCAAACGCGTAGTAATTTATACTGATAACAATCAGAATACCAACCCTATTACAACTACAAATAATACTAATAATAGTGATCAAGCAGAAGAGGTGGCTTTGATACGTTACTCGCAACAATCGGATTTTCGTCGGGATATAATCAAAGGATCCATGCGTGCTCAAAGACGTAAAACGGTTATTTGGGAAATGTTTCAAGCAAATGTGCATTCTCCGCTTTTTTTGGATCGAATAGACAAAACATTTTTTTTTTCTTCTTTTTATATCTCTGAAATGATGAATCTCATTTTTAGGAATTTATTTTATTATAAATAAAAAAATAAATAAAAATATTGATACATAAGATAAATACAAGAATAGATAAGACGAGATTCGCCCACCTCCCATATATTTAATCCCTTCCCCTATAAAAAAACTTGCAACACCAACACCATTTGTAATTCCATCAATTATACGTCTATCAAAAAACTGAGTTAGTTTGGTTAATCCTCTTATCCCCACGGTAAAAACTCTAGTATAAAAAATATCTATGTAACCACGATTATATGACCAATTGTATATCACATTTTTTATTCGGTCCACAAGAATTCTTTTAGGACCCCCTTTTAAAAATGAATTGATTAAATCCAAATTCTGGAAAAATGAATAAGCGGATCCGTATAAAATATATGCTATGAATAGTCCGAAAATTGCTATACTTACCGAAAAAATTGCATTTGTAAAAAATTCATCCAAATTTACAGAATAATTAGAACTTGAATGTAAAAGATTTGTTGATGGGGTTAACCATTTCGATAATATATCAAAATCTATTACTCCTTGATCAAAAGAAATTCCTATTGATCCAACCAACAAAGTAAATAGTACTAATACAAGAAGAGGAAATAGCATAGTATTGTCCGATTCGTGAGGATACATGGAAGTGTATTTATTTCCAAAGTAAGTACTAAAGTATCGTATCCTATTTCTTACATTATTATCAATTTTGGATCTTTCTTTTGCAAAAAAAGAAACCTTTTTATTCATTGTTGATAAAAGTAAATTTGGATTGACTCCTCTTGGAGTTCCTTTTCCCCATAGAGATATGGAATAGAACGAACCATTTTTCGTGCTACTGTAATTTTTAAAATGAACGCGGAAATACCCATCAAAGGTAAGTAAATATACCCGAAACATATAAAATGCGGTTAATCCTGCTGTGAAATAAGCTATTACTGCGAAAATTGGTGAATACAACCAACTATCATTAAGAATGTCATCTTTGGACCAAAAACAAGCAAGAGGTGGAATACCACAAAGAGAAAGTGTACCCAATAAAAAAGTAGTTCTTGTAATTGGAACATATCTTGTTAAACCACCCATAAGAACCATATTCTGACTTTTATCTGGTGAATATCCAACAATAGGTTCCATTGAATGAATAATAGATCCGGATCCCAAAAACAATAAAGCTTTTGAATAGGCATGAGTGATCAAATGGAATAAAGCAGCTCGATAAGAACCTATACCTAGAGCTAACATAATATAACCCAATTGAGACATTGTGGAATAGGCTAAGCTTTTTTTAATGTCTCTTTGAGCAAGGGCCAAAGTAGCCCCTAATAATAGTGTTATTACACCTATTAAAGAAATGAAATTCATTATATAAGGTATGACTATGAAAAGAGGAAGAAGCCGAGCTACAAGAAAAATTCCTGCTGCTACCATAGTAGCAGCGTGTATAAGAGCCGAAATAGGAGTGGGTCCTTCCATAGCATCAGGTAACCATACGTGAAGGGGGAATTGTGCGGATTTAGCAACTGCACCGACGAATAATAAAGAAGCACACAAGGTAGCAAATAAAGAATTGACCCCATTATTTTGGATTAAGTTATTAGTTATTTCGAGCAAATACCGAAATTCTAAACTACCTGTTATCCAATAAAAACCTAAGATTCCTAACAATAAACCAAAATCCCCTACACGATTAGTTACAAAAGCTTTTTGACAAGCACTTGCTGCAATTGGTCGTGTGAACCAAAACCCTATTAATAAATAAGAACACATTCCCACAAGTTCCCAAAAAATATAAATTTGTATCAAATTTGAACTAGTAACTAATCCCAGCATAGAAGTATTAAAAAAACTCATATAAGCAAAAAATCTCAAATATCCTTGATCGTGATACATATACTTGTCACTATAAATAAGAACCATGATTCCAACAGTAGTAATTAGTATTGACATAATAGAAGTAAGTGGATCGATCAAGTATCCAAACTCTAAGGAAAAATCATTATTGATGGTCCAAGACCATAGATATTGATAGATAAAACTTCCATTTATTTGTTGAATAGACAGATTGGCTGAAAACACCATAGCTATACTTAAGAGTAAAACACTAGGAAAAGCCCACATGCGACGAATATTTTTTGTTGCTGTCGGAATAAGTAGAAGTCCAAATCCTATTGACATAGTAACTGGAAGTGGAAGAAAAGGTATTATCCACGCATATTGATATGTATGTTCCATAAGAAAAGAAACTCTTTTTTCTTATAATTACAAATTGTTCTCGATTCACCAATTCTTATCTTTTTTATCCTTTTAGAAAGGAACAATAATAAAAGAAATAAACAAAAAAAAAGATATGAAAAAAAAAGTCAAATATTGGGATTCTTAATTATTCTTATTTTTTTTTGTGATTAATAAACATATTTATTATACTATAATAGTATAATAAATATATTATATAGTATACTATATATAGTAAGGAAAAAGAGTTAGACCAAAAAAAGAGTACTTTTTTTTAATTCAAATATGGATCATAGTATCTATATTCGAATTAAAAAAAATACCTAGGTATTCTAGTTCATTTTGGGAAGGGAGTAATTACCTAACTTGTTGTGTAACTGATTGATTGGATTGAAACCCAATAAAAAAACTTATGTTTATCAGAAATCTTATGATACTCCTTACTTTGAATTATGGACATAGCACTCTGGGCTTAATCAATTTTTATTTTCCCTTATTTTCTTCCATTTTTTTCCCTCATGTCATTTATATATGTGATGTGTGATGTGCGCGCATACGTATATGTGATATATATATCACATATACATGTATATATAAATATATTTGTATTATATATATTTGTATGTTTATTATATATTTATATGTTAAAGTAAAAAAACAATGTATATTAAAAAGAGTATATTAAAAAAATTATCCACATACACGAAATAAGTATAGATAATAACTAAAAAGAACGATCTATTTTGAAGAATACATGTCTTTCACATACAACGATAAAAGGAGGAACCCCCCTTTTTTGA